ATTTATCGTGAAAAATAAAGGGGGATAAAGGAACCATATGTTGATTGTCCTCTAAAGGTAAGTTTTCTTCGTCCTTATATAAAAAGGGAATAAATAAATCAATCAAATTGCGGGAGGCTTCATGAAGTGCTTCTTTCGGAGTTAAACTGCCATTTGTCCATATTTCGAGAAACAGTATCTCTTGTTTTTCATTCCCATTTCCATAGGAATGAATACTATGATTCACGTTTCGAACAGGCATGAATATAGCATCTATAGGATAACTGCCATCTTGAAAGTTATGTGGCATCTTTATAAAATATCCGCGATTTCTCTCAATTTCTAATCCAATATGCAAATTAATTGGTTCTGTCAATCTAGCTATATGTTGTGTATTGTCGACAATTTCTACATAAGGTGGTAAGATGATATCTCGAGCAGTTACATATCCAGGACCCCCAACACAAATAGACGCGTCACAAGTTCCATATAGATTACTTCTCAATACAATTTCTTTCAAATTCATTATAATTTCGTGGGCTGATTCTTGAATACCCGTTAGGGTAGAATATTCGTGGAAGACATTCTCGGATTTTACACGTGTGATACATGTTCCTTCTATTTCTCCAAACAAAGCTCTGCGCATCGCAATGCCTATTGTGTCGGCTTGTCCTTTCATAAGTGGAGACAGAATAAATCGACCATAATAAAGGCGTTTACTGTCTGTTCTTGATTCAACACACTTCCACTGTAGTGTCCGAGTAGATACTGTTACTTTCTCTCGAACCATAGTAATAATATTTTTTTTGATTGAATTATTTATTTCTCTTGTTTCTATTGAAATAGATTCACTGTTTATTTTTACACACGTCTTTTTTTCGGAGGTCTACAGCCATTATGTGGCATAGGGGTTACATCCCGTACAAAAGTTAATAGGATACCACTTCTACGAATAGCTCGTAATGCGGCGTCTCTTCCGAGACCGGGACCTTTTATCATGACTTCTGCTCGTTGCATACCTTGATCTACTACTGTACGAATAGCATTTGCTGCTGCAGTTTGAGCGGCAAAGGGTGTCCCTCTTCTCGTACCTTTGAATCCACAAGTACCGGACGAAGACCAGGAAACCACCCGACCTCGTACATCTGTAACTGTGACAATGGTATTATTAAAACTTGCTTGAACATGAATAACTCCCTTTGGTATTTTACGTGCACTTTTACGTGCACCAATACGTACATTTCTACGTAAACCAGTTCTCGGTATAGCTTTTGCCATATTGTATCATCTCATAAAAATGAGTCAGAAATATATGGATATATCCATTTCATGTCAAAATATCCATTTCATGTCAAAACAGATTCTTTATTTGTATGTTGAGCCCTTTGGTGAATCTGATTATCCCTTTATCCTTGTCTTTGTTTATGTCTCGGGTTGGAACAAATTACTCTAATGCGCCCCCGTCTACGAATTAGTCGACATTTTTCACAAATTTTACGAACAGAAGCTCTTATTTTCATATTTGTCATTCCTTATCTTAATTCTGAATCTACTTCTTGGTAGAAAATAAGTTTCTTGAAATTTTTAATCTCGAATCATATTGAATAAAAATCACCTAATCTTTCGAATCCTTGTTTCGGAGTCGATAAATTATACGTCCTCTGGTTGAATCATAACGACTTACTTCAATTTTTACTTTATCTCCGGGTAGTATCCGTATAAAACTACGTCGGATCTTTCCCGAAACATAACCTAGAATCAGATCCTCATTATCTAACCGAACTCGGAACATGCCATTGGGAAGCGATTCAGTAATTAAACCTTCATGAATCCATTTTTGTTCTTTCATTCCAGGTAAAGCCCCCTTGAGATATCAACTAATGGAGGAGAAACGATATTAGACAACTCACCCCCCTTTCTTTTTCTTTTTTTACAAATAGGAAGAGGTTTCGGATTTCATTTGGATATTAAATGGATTACCATATATAACATAAAATTTCTCCGCCGATTCCTTCTAGTCGAGCCTCCCGATCTGTCATTATACCCCGAGAAGTGGAAAGAATTACAATCCCCATTCCACCTAAAATTTTAGGAATTCGTTGAGAGTTAGAATAGATTCGTAGACCGGGTCGGCTGATCCGTTTTAAATTTAACAAATTTCTATAAGGTCTTTTCCTATTTCTGCTATGTCGCAGGGTTAAAACCAAAAAATTTTGGTTTTTTTCTTGATGTTTTCTGACGTTTTCGATAAAACCTTCTCGGAAAAGTATTTTAACAATATTTTCGGTAATATTAGTAGATGTTATGCGAACAACTCTTTTTCTATCCATATCAGCATTTCGTATAGAGGTTATTATCTCAGCAATAGTGTCCCTACCCATGATAAACTCAAACCTTTGGCGTCCCAAAATTGGATATAATTAACATGTTTTTCTTTTTTTTATTGGTTTATGAATATCCATTTTTCAAGGTATATGCGCGAAATACAAGCTACACATTAATCTAGTTCTTAATCTATTTCCCTTTCCCTTCAAATACCCCAAAGATTCAGATCTCTTTTTTTATAATACTTCGGGAGCTAATGAAACTATTTTAGTAAAATTTAATTGTCTCAATTCGCGGGGGATTGCCCCAAAAATGCGAGTTCCTTTTGGATTTCCTTCTTGATCAATCACAACTGCAGCATTGTCATCATATCGTATTATCATACCGCTGTCACGTTTAAGTTCTTTACAGGTACGAACAATTACAGCTCTGACTACTTCTGATTTTTCTAGGGGCATATTTGGTACTGCTTCTTTGATCACAGCAACAATAATGTCACCAATATGAGCATATCGGCGATTACTAGCTCCTATGATTCGAATACACATCAATTTCCGAGCCCCGCTGTTATCCGCTACATTTAAATGGGTCTGAGGTTGAATCATATAAATTTTTGAATCTATTCTTCCAATGCAAAGGATGAAGAAAATAAAAGAAATATTGTTTGTCTAAATCTAAAAAAGAAATAGGTGATTTTGTTTCATCCCCAAGACCCAAGACCCAAGACTCGTTTCTGTACGTTCTACATTTTTATCCCGAAATAATAAATTGAGTTCGTATAGGCATTTTGGATGCTGCTATTAAAATGGCCCTTTTAGCTATATTTTCAGTTACTCCACCCATTTCATATAGTATTCGACCCGGTTTAACAACAGCTACCCAATATTCAGGGGATCCTTTCCCCGAACCCATACGTGTTTCAGCAGGTCTTACTGTAACTGGTTTGTCTGGAAAGAGACGGACCCATATTTTTCCACCCCGGCGTGCATTTCGTGTCATTGCCCGGCGACCTGCTTCGATTTGTCTCGATGTGAGCCAAGCGGGTTCAAGTGCCTGAAGAGCATATTTACCGAAACAAATATGATTACCTCGATAAGACATTCCTTTCATTCTTCCTCTGTGTTGTTTGCGGAATCTAGTTCTTTTGGGGTTATAGTTGATGGTTGTTTCGGAATTCCATCTCTACTACAGAGATGGACGTGAGAGTTTCTTCTCATCCAGCTCCTTGCGAATAAAAGTATTCCAAATATAATTTCAATTTATTTGAATAGCTATTAGAACATTTTTAGAAAAATTTTTATTTTTTTCTAACGTCCTAATAAATCTTTATTGTCTTTTGTCCTTTATCCGAGTTTACCAATTCAAAAAAATAAGGTTTTCGCGGGCGAATATTTACTCTTGCAATCTCTATTTGAGTCCTAGCACCTGTTCGTCACTTTTCCGAATAGATTAATAGGTTTCCGGTTAATTTCGCCATCCTAACTAGTGAATTATTAAGATTCATTTGTTTAATAAAATATTTTGTATTCACAGGTTCCTTCGTTTCCACCACTTCGTACTAAATGATTAGGTCAGAATTCTACAATGGAGCTCATAATCCAATTTATTCTTGAATCAACCTTCTTAGTCTTTATTCACTCGAAGCTCTTTAGTTTTTTGTTTTCTTCTATAAGAAAGAAATTCATGAAATATTTCATTATGTATGAATCAATTAGTATTGATGCTTTATTACACTGTCTTTTATGAGATGACTCATAGACCTTCCATATAGGAATTCTATATCATTGATGTTGTTTTTTTCTCTCTTTCTCTCATCCTTCCATTTATCCATACCTTTCTTCTGTAATTTTGCTTTAAATTTGAAAAAGTTAAAGTTTAATTATTTCAGTTGCTACAAAGATATGACTGATTTAACATATCTTGACTGGTTCTTTAGATCCAGATAATATGAAGTGATGAATTGCTTTTCATACTATTGGGCCGGTCTTTTGTAACCTTAACCCTAAAAAAAAACCAACGAGTCACACACTAAGCATAGCAATTATATCAAAAGGTCAATTGAATTTTTATTCAACCCTATAGAATTAGTAGAATTAATAATTAGTTTGATTGGTAGGAAAAAATGAATGAGTTTTCCCTTTTCCCTTTTTCCTTCTACCCGTTGATAGAAGGAAAAAACAAAGAAACTTTTATTATTCCTCTTCCTTGTCTATAAAAATCCAAATTTTGATGCCCAAGACTCCATAGATAGTCCGAACTGTATAGGAACAATAATCTATTTTAGCTCGAATAGTTTGTAGGGGAACCCTGCCCTCTCTGATCCATTCGACACGGGCAATTTCTTTTCCGTCGATACGCCCTGCAATTTGTACTTGAATTCCTTTTGTATCCGCTTGTTCAGTTAATTCAATAGCCTTTTTCATTGCTTTTCGAAATGAAACTCTATTCTTTAATTGTCCAGCTATAAATTCTGCAAGAATATTAGGGTTTCCATAAGGTTTTGCAATTCTTGTGATAGCAATGTTAAGTTTTCGGTTCACATAATGAAATTTTTTTTGTAGATTTATCTGTAATTCTTCGATCCCTCGTGGTCTACTTTCTATTAATAACTTTGGGAATCCCATAAAGATTATGACCTGGATCAAGTCGATTCTTTTTTGAATCTTTATATGCGCAATTCCCTCAGCGCCGGGGGA